ATAGATTTTCAATTTGAAAATTGAATGTAATTTTTCATTTTCATTAAATGTTTCATTTCATTTCTACCAGATATGTCTTTTTTATTTCGTTGAAAATCTATTTTACGGTATAGACGTTTATGACCTCCCCCTCTATGCCTTGAGGTAATGATTCCTCTGGCATTACGACCTTTACCACAACGACGCTGTCCAGAGATCAAATTGTTTCGTGGATTGGATTTCACTTGAATTCCAACAGTTGCATTTCGCGTGTTCGGGGTAGAAGTTTTATATAAATGTATCGCCGTGTTATGAAGTATTTTGAGTGAAATTCATTTCTTTTCTTTCTAAGCTAATAGATGGAATAGAATAACCCGCTTGAAGCGTAATAATCATACGTTTGTAATGCATTTTATGCCCTCTAAGGGGTCTCCTTCTTCGACTCTTTCCCGGGATTCGATGACTATTCATAGCTATTACCTTGACACCAAAAAAGAGTTCGACCCAACGCTTTATTTCTGTCCTAGTTGACTTTGATTCGACATTAGAAGTATATTGATTCTTTCTCAATAACCGAACAGTTTTTTCTGTAAATACTGCATATTTAATTTTATCCATAAATCTATTTTCTTCCCTATGAGTTCCAGTTTCGATAAGAATTCTCCCTCTAACTGTTTCTATACTTATGATATGAATATACCATACATAACACATAACGAATTGGTATGGATGATGAGATTCCATTGATACAAAGCCAATTCCAATAGACGTATTGAACATTCCCGTTGTCGTGCATCCAGCAGGAATTGAACCCGCAAATTTGCCAATTATGAGTTGGGCGCTTTAACCATTCAGCCATGGATGCATAAGGGGGATTATCATAGAATAAAGAAAGAAATATTGTAAAAGAAATATCATAAAGAAATATCATAGAAGAAAGAACTATCGTATCGGAGATTACCTAAAGAAATGGAAACCTATTTTCTTTTACTTTATATTCAATATTTATAATGGGGAGGCACTCAAAATGAAGCATAAAATTTCACAACAAGATCCATTTCAACCCTGGATCTTCGAATTGAGAGAGATGTTAAGAGAGGTCAAGAACTCTCACGATTTGTTAGATTCGTGGACCCAAGTCGATTCAGTTAGAACTATCGTTTCTATTTTTTTCGAGCAAGAACGTTTTATGAAACTCTTCGACCCCCTAATTTGGAGGAGTTTACTCTCACGCGATTCACAGGGGTCAAGAAGCAATCGGTATTTCACGATCAAAGGGGCAGTACTGACGATCAAGGGTCTAGTCAAAGGTGCAGTATTGACGACCAAAGGTCTAGTACTGCTTGTAGTAGTGGTCCTTCTCTATCGCATGCATAATCGAGAAATGGTCGAAAGAAAAAATCTATATTTGATGGGGCTTCTGCCTAGGAATTCCTTTGGACCCAGAAATGCTCCATTGGAAAAATCTTTTGGGTCTATCAATAGGTTGATTGTTTCGCTCCTGTATCTTCCAAAAGGGAAAAAGATCTCTGAGAGTTGTTTCATGGATCCGAAAGAGAGTACTTGGGTTCTCCCAATAACTAAAACGAAAAAGTGTATCATGCCTGAATCTAACTGGGGTTCGCGGTGGTGGAGGAACCGGGTCGGAAAAAAGAGGGATTCTATTTGTAAGATATCTAATGAAACCCTGGCTGTAATTGAGATCTCATTCAAAGAGAAAGATATCAAATATCTGGAGTCTTCTTTTGTTTCCTATACGGATGATCGGATCCGCAAGGACCATGATTGGGAATTGTTTGATCGTCTTTCTCCGAGAAATAAGCGAAACAGAATCAACTTGAATTCGGGACAGCTATTTGAAATCTTAGTGAAACACTGGATTTGTTATCTTATGTCTTCTTTTCGTGAAAAAAGACCAATTGAAGTGGAGGGTTTCTTCAAACAACAAGGAGCTGGGTCAACTATTCAATCAAATGATATTGAGCATCTTTCCCATCTCTTCTCGAGAAACAAGTGTGGTATTTCTTTGCTGCAAAATTGTATTCAATTTCATATGTGGCAATTCCGCCAAGATCTCTTCGTTAGTTGGAAGAAGAATCCGCACGAATCAGATTTCTTTAGGAAGGTGTCGAGAGAGAATTGGATTTGCTTAGACAATGTGTGGTTGATAAACAAGGATCGGTTTTTTCGCTTGTTTAGCAAGGTATGGAATGTATCGTCAAATATGCAATATGATTCCACAAGATCTAATTTCGTTCAAGTAAGGGATTCTAGCCAATTGAAAGGATCTTTTGATCAATCCATAGATCATTTCGATTCCATTCGTAATAAGGATTCGGAATATCACACATGGATCAATCAAAGAGAGATTCAAAAAGAAGGGTCGATTCTTTGGGATCCTTCCTTTCTTCAAACGGAAGGAGCAGAGATAGAATCAGACCGATTCCCGAAAAGCCTTTCTGGAGATTCCTCAATGTCCCGGCTATTCACGGAACGTGAGAAGCAGATGAATAATCATCCGCTTCCGGAAGAAATCGAAGAATTTCTTGGGAATCCTACAAGATCAATTCGTTCTTTTTTCTCTGACAGATGGTCAGAACTTCATCTGGGTTCGAATCCTACTAAGAGGTCCACCAGAGATCAGAAATTATTGAAGAAACAACAAGATCTTTCTTTTGTCCCATCCCGGCGATCGGAAAAAAAAGAAATCATTGATATATTCAAGATAATTGCGTATTTACAAAATACCGTCACAATTCATCCTATTGCATCAAATCCGGGATGTGATAGGGTTCCGAAGGATGAACCGGATATGGGCAGTTCCAACAAGATTTCATTCTTGAACCAAAATCCATTTTTTGATTTATTTCATCTATTCCATGACCGGAAGAGGGGAGGATACGTGGGGCGCCACGATTTTGAATCAGAAGAGAGATTTCAAGGAGTGGCAGATCTATTCACTCTATCAATAACCGAGCCGGATCTGGTGTATCATAAGGGTTTTGCCTTTTCTATTGATTCCTGCGGATTGGATCAAAAAAAATTCTTGAACGAGGTATTCAACTCCAGGGATGAATCGACAAAGAAATCTTTATTGGTTCTACCTCCTATGTTTTCTGAAGAAAATGAATCTTTTTATCGAAGGATCAGAAAAAAAGGGGTCCAGATCTCCTGCGGGAATGCTTTGGAAGATCCAAAACCAAAAAGAGTGGTATTTGCTATCAACACCATACTGAAGGCATTCAATCAACATAGATTGATCCAAAATCTGATTCCAATCCAATATAGCATCCATGGGTACATAAGAAATGTATCAAATCGATTCTTTTTAATGAATAGATCCGATTGCAACTTCGAATACGGAATTCAAAGGGATCAAATAGGAAATGATACTCTGAATCAGAGAACTCAAAGGAAATTTACGATCAACCAACATTTATCGAATTTGAAAAAGAGTCATAAGAAATGGTTCGATCCTCTTATTTCTCGAAGCGAGAGATCCATGAATCGGGATCCTGATGCATATAGATACAAATGGTCCAATGGGAGCAAGAGTTTCCAGGAGGATTTGGAACATTTCGTTTCTGAGCAGAAGAGCCGTTTTCAAGTAGTCTTCGATCGATTAGGTATTAATCAATATTTGATTGATTGGTCTGAGGTTATCGAAAAAATTGATTGGTCGGAGGTTATCAAAAAAAAAATTGATTGGTCTGAGGTTATCGAAAAAATTGATTGGTATTGGTCGGAATTTTTCGACAAAAAAGATCCTTCTAAGTCACTTCGTTTCCTTTTGTCGAAGTTACTTCCCCTTTTGTCCTATTTGTCCAATTTGTCCAAGTCGCTTCTTTTCTTTTTGTTTAGGTCACTTCCTTTTTTCTTTGTGAGTATCGGGAATAGCCCCATTCATAGGTCCGAGATCCACATCTATGAGTTGAAGGGTCCAACTGATCAACGCTTCAATCAGTTGTTAGAATCAATAGGTCTTCAAATCGTTCATTTGAATAAATTGAAACCCTTCTTATTGGATGATCATGATACTTCCCAAAAATCGAAATTCTTGATCAATGGAGGAAGAGTATCACCGTTTTTGTTCAATAAGATACCGAAGTGGATGATTGACTCATTCCATACTAGAAAAAATCGCAGGAAATCTTTTGAGAAGACCGATTCCTATTTCTCAATGATATCCCACGATCGAGACAATTGGCTGAATCCCGTGAAACCATTTCATAGAAGTTCATTGATATCCTCTTTTTATAAAGCAAATCGACTTCGATTCTTGAATAATCCACATCACTTCTGGTTCTATTGTAACAAAGGATTCCCTTTTTATGTGGAAAGGACCCCTATCAATAATGTTGATCTTACGTATGGACAATTCCTCAATATCTTTTTCATTCGCAACAAAATATTTTCTTTGCACGTCGGTAAAAAAAAAGATGTTTTTTTGGAAAAAGATACTATTTCACCGATCGAGTCACAGGTATCTAAGATATGCATACCTAAGAATTTTCCGCCGAGTGGTGCCGAACCGGATAACTTGGACAAATCTTTTCATTTTCCAATTCGATCCGCTCCATTCGTTCGTAGAGCTCTTTACTCGATCGCAGACATTTTTGGAACACCTCTAAGAGAGGGACAATTAGTCAATTTTGAAAGAATTTATTGTCAAGCTCTTTCAGATATGAATCCATCTGATTCAGAAGGGAAGAACTTGCATCAGTTTCTCAATTTCAATTCAAAGATGGGTTTGATTGACTCTGAGAAATATTTATTACCATCCGAAAAGAGGAAAAAACGGAGTCTTTATCTAAATAAATGCGTTGAGGAAGGGCAGATGTATAGAACCTATAGTGCTTTTTCAACTCTCTCAAATATGTTTCAAACATATATGCCATGGTTCTTTACTTCGACAGGGTACAAATATCTCAATTTCATTCTTTTAGATACTTTCAAAAAAGTATATAATTCAGACCTATTGAGGATAGCGATACTAAGTAGCAGTCAAAAATTGTTATCCCTTTTTGAAGATATTATAGATAGATTAGATATAGATATATCATGGCCAATTCTTCAGAACAAATTGCGGGAGATTCTTCTTCCACAAAGGAATCTGATAAGCGAGATTTCGAGTAAGTGTTTACATAATCTTCTTCTGTCCGAAGAAATGCTTCGTCGAGATAATGAGTCACCCGTTTCATTGATATGGGAATTTCCGGGATCACCAAATGTTCGGGAGTTGCTCTATTCAATCCTTTTCCTTCTTCTTGTTGCTGGATATATCGTTCGTAGACATCTTCTCGTTGTTTCCCGAGCCTCTAGGGAGTTACAGACAGAGTTGGAAAAGATCAAATCTTTGATGATTCCATCATACATGATTGAGTTGCGAAAACTTCTGGATAGGTATCCTACATCTGAACTGAATTCTTTCTGGTTAAAGAATCTCTTTCTAGCTGCTTTAGGATATTTTCTAGAAGAAATACGGGCTTTTGGCGGCAAGATGCTATCGGGTGGTGGTCCCGCTTATGGGGTCAAATCAATACCTTCTAAGAAGAAATATTGGAATATCAATCTCATTGATATCATCGATTTCCTAAGTATCATACCCAATCCCATCAATCGAATCACTTTTTCGAGAAATACGAGACATCTAAGTCGTACAAGTAAAGAGATCTATTCATTACTAAGAAAAAGAAAAAATGTGAACAGTGGTTGGATTGATGATAAGATCGAATCCTGGGTCGCGAATACTGATTCGATTGATGATGCCGAAAGAGAATTCTTGGTTCAGTTCTCCATCTTAAGGAAAGAAAAAAGGATTGATAAAATTCTATGGAGTCTGACTGATAGTGATCATTTATCAAAGAATGGTTCTAGTTATCAAATGATTGAACAACCAGGATCGGTTTACTTACGATACTTAGTTGACATTCATAAAAAGTATCTAATGAATTATGAGTTTCATAGACCCTCTTTAGCAGAAAGACGAGTATTCCTTGCGCATTATCAGACAATCACTTATTCACAAACCTCGTTTGGGGCTAATAGTTTTCATTTCCCATCTCATGGAAAACCCTTTTCACTCCGCTTAGGCCTATCCCCCTCTAGGGGTATTTTAGTGATAGGTTCTATAGGAACTGGACGATCCTATTTGGTCAAATACCTAGCGACAAACTCCTATCTTCCTTTCATTACAGTAGTTCCGAACAAGTTCCTGGATGAAAGGCCTCAATTTTTTGAGGATATTTATGATGATAGTGATGGTGAGGATATTTTTGATAATAGTGGTGCTCATCATACTCATCATAGTGAGGATATTGAGGATATTGATGATAGTGAGGATAGTGAGGATATTGATGGGGAGCTGCTAACTATGACGAATGAGGAGGTGGATATGGTAGACCGCTTTTATATCACCTTTCAACTCGAATTAGCAAAAGCAATGTCTCCTTGCATACTATGGATTCCAAACATTCATGATCTGTCTCTGGATGCGTCGAATTACTTATCCCTCGGTCTATTAGTGAACCATCTCTCCAGGGATTGTGAAAGATCCTCCAATAGCAATATTCTTGTTATTGCGTCGACTCATATTCCCAAAAAAGTGGATCCCGGTCTAATAGCTGCGAATAAATTCAATACGTGCATTAAGATACGAAGGCTTCTTATTCCACAACAACGAAAGCACTTTTTCACTCTTTCATATACTCGGGGATTTCCTTTGGAAAAGAAAATCTTCCATACGAATGCTAGTGGATTCGGGTCCATAACCATGGGTTCCGATGTACGAGATCTTGTATCACTTACCAATGAGGCCCTATCAATTAGTATTACACAGAAGAAATCCATTATAGACACTAATACAATTCGATCCGCTCTTCATAGAAAAACTTGGGATTTGCGATCCCAGGTAAGCTCGGTTCAGGATCATGAGATCCTTTTCTATCAGATAGGAAGGGCTGTTGCACAAACAGTACTTCTAAGTAATTGCCCCATAGATCCTATATCTATCTATATGAAGAAATCATCTATGGAAGGGGATTCTTATGTGTACAAATTGTACTTCGAGCTTGGAACGAGCATGAAGAGATTAACGATACTTCTTTATCTTTTGAGTTGTTCTGCCGGATCGGTCGCTCAAGATCTTTGGTCTCCACCCGGACCCGATGAAAAAAATTGGGTCACTTCTTATGGATTCCTTGAGAATGATTCTGATCTAGTTCGTGGCCTATTAGAAGTAGAAGGCGCTCTCTTGGGATCCTCACGGACAGAAAAAGATTGCA